CTTAATCTTAATAAAAATAAAGAAGGAAAGGATTATTTCGTTCTTGATAGTCATTTTTTTAATCGGCGGGGAGACCATACTCTGGGTCAGAATCAAGGGGAGTACTGCCTGATCATTTCTACTAAGTTAAAGTCCCAATTCATATTCGATTATTTATACAGAAATATCCTTTTAAATAATATAAAAAATCTCTATTACAAACCCTTTGCCTATCTTGGTGTTCCTAACCATCCGCCCATTTTTGCGCAATCGCCCGCAGTATTATGGTAATACATATAAATGATAGTGAAAATTAAGTGATAGTGAAAACGAAAACTCAATAAAGTTAAAGTTTTTCTTTTGAGCCCGCTTCAAGCCAGGATGACTAATCAACCAATCTTGGGGCAAACATTGCGGCCCTTTTTTTTTTATTTATTTCTGCTTTACTCTTGTACATAGGAAATGAGTCTCAATTTTGGTTTTACTGCAGATTTAGAAGCAGTTTTCTTTCACTCATATAACTATCCAATTTAGTTCATCAACTCAAAAGATGAATAAAAAAATGAAGATATCTCTTCAATTCATTTCAACTTCTTTCTAAAAAGAAAAAAATAGGGAAAAGTTTATGTTTCAACGAATCACACGTAGAGATATGGATAATACACAGAGCGTTAATGGTATTTCATAACTAATCGATTGAGCAGCAGCCCGTAGACCACCTAAAAAAGAATATTTATTATTTGATCCATATCCTGACATAAGAAGCCCAACGGGAGCAATACTTGAAATAGCAATCCATAAAAAAACACCGATATTTAGATCAGCTAAAACAAGGTGGGAGCTAAAAGGAATTACTGAATAACTTAATAAAGTTGATATGACTGCTATGGATGGGCCAATACTAAATAAACGAGTATCTCCTATAGATGGAAAAAGATTTTCTTTGAAAAGTAGTTTTGTCCCATCCGCTAGAGCTTGAAGAACTCCCAAAGGGCCGGCATATTCGGGTCCAATACGTTGTTGTATTCCTGCAGATATTTCTCTTTCTAACCATACAATTACTAGTATGCCTATCGTGATTCCCAATACAAGAGCAAAAATAGGAACAAGTGTCCATATAATTCCGTAGACCTCATTCTCATTTAAGGATTCCAATCGGAAAAACGAATTGATAGTTTGTATTTCTGTTGTATCAATTATCATTTCAACGATCAACTTCTCCCATAATAATATCTATGCTACCTAGTATTGTCATAATATCTGCCAATTTCATTCTTTTAACTAATTGAGGAAGAATTTGCAAATTGATAAAACCGGGCGGGCGAATTTTCCATCTCCAAGGAAAACTACTCTGATCCCCTATCAGAAAAATTCCCAATTCTCCCTTTGGGGCTTCGACTCTCACATAAAGTTCTTGTTTTGGCAATTCAAAAGTAGGAGAAGTTTTTTTACTAATAAATCGATATTCAAAATCATTCCATTCTGGATCACTTTCTATATCAAAACATCGGGTTTCTAAATTTTCATAGGGTCCCCCCGGAATTCCTTCCAGAGCCTGTTGAATAATTTTTATGGATTCTGTCATTTCACCAATTCGTACTAAATAACGAGCTAACGAATCTCCTTCTTTTTGCCACTGAATTTCCCAATCAAATTCGTCGTAACACTCATAATGATCGACCTTACGAAGATCCCATTGCACTCCGGAAGCTCGTAGCATTGGTCCTGATAAACCCCAATTTATGGCTTCCTCTATACCAACAATACCAACCCCTTCAACTCGTTCTAAAAAAATAGGATTTCGCGTAATAAGTTTTTGATATTCCGCAACTCCTGTTAAAAAATAATCACAGAAATCCAAACATTTATCTATCCAGCCATGAGGTAGATCTGCGGCTACTCCTCCGATACGAAAAAAATTATGCATCATTCTCATACCAGTGGCAGCTTCGAATAAATCATATACTAATTCTCTTTCTCTAAAAATATAGAAAAAAGGGGTCTGTGCGCCAATATCTGCCATAAATGGGCCAAGCCATAATAAATGAGAAGCTATACGACTCAACTCCAACATAATTACTCTGATATAGCTGGCTCTTTTAGGTACTTGAATATTTCCTAACAGTTCTGGCCCGTTTACTGTTATTGCTTCTGTGAACATAGTAGCTAAATAATCCCAACGTGTTACATAAGGCAAATATTGTATAATTGTTCGGTTTTCCGCAATTTTTTCCATTCCTCTGTGTAAATAACCTAATATTGGTTCACAGTCAATAACATCTTCACCGTCTAGGGTAACGACGAGTCGAAGAACACCATGCATTGATGGGTGGTGGGGCCCCATATTGACTATCATAAGGTCTTTTCTTGTAGTTGGTACATTCATAGGGGTTTCCTCGATTCATGTTTTCAGGAATTCCTGAAAACGAAAAGAAGCTCATCAAAATTCAAGATCTAATAAATCAAATAATTCAAAGACTCTTCAAATTAACGAGTTTTTGACTCCCGAATATCCAACTGGTTAATTAATTTGTTATAACGTACTCTATTTTTCTTTGCCAAATAAGACAACAATCGTTGGCGTTTTCCTAAAATTTTTCGTAAACCTCTCTGAGATAAATAATCTTTTCTATGAAATTCCAAATGTGAAGTAAGTCTTCGTATCTTATTAGTGAAACTCACTATTTGAAATTCAACCGATCCTCTATTTTCTTCTTTTTCTTCTTGTGAAATAACCGAGATGAATGGATTTTTTACCATAACCCCCCCCCCCCCCCTTCTTTAAGTTTAAGATATTTTTATTGATCAGTAATAATAAATCATGGAATAATCATGTCAATGAATAATCATGTCAATTCATTTTAATTTTGTATACACAAAAATCTTCACTTTGTTAAAAATTTCCTTAAAATTCAAAATTTCCAATTTTTTCCAGTTTTTTCAAATTCAAATTATCATTTTATCATTAATTAATTTTTTTTTTATTCGGTTATAGATTAGAGATATAAAAAAATAGTATTTTTCGCTTATAAAAGAGAAAAATGGAAACTAAGAAAAATTTATACTGAAAAATTTATACTATATACTATAAAGCTATAAAGTAGAAAAATTCTATTGATTCCTTTCTACATCTAATTGATACGTGATTGAATTCCACGTATCGGAATAGAGCATGGAATGTGAAAAAATGCCCATATCCATTTCCTTGTTTTCATATACCCAACCCCATATGTTTTCAGATATTAGATCTGACATGCTATGGAATATATATATGAAAATTTCGCCCTTACCGAATTTTCAATCGTGGATATATATGTATTCTTACCATACTGAATCGACTACCATTATTGGTATCAAACCAATAGCGATTCATACAAGCTAAATCTTCTAATCGATAATTGGGCCAAAGAAAAAACTTTAATTTAATTAGGTTTTTTTTATTTCTATCACTGTGTTTGCTTTTATCCAAAAAATCATCACAATTTTTTATCTTATTACCAATGTCTGTATTTAAATGACTATCGTTTCTACTTTTTGAAGTGAAAGAAACTAGAATTCTTAATTCTCTACGACGTTTTGGGGATAAAATATTTTCGGGAACAAATAAATCATAATCATTTTTGTCTCTATTTCCAATTAGAATTTGATGTCTTTTGACAGATTCATTAAAATACTTTTTATCAAAGGAGCCCCTTTCTTTGTACCTTTGATTAATTTGTTGTTTGCTCTTATGAACTAAAAAAGTACTTAAAGTTTGATACATAATAAATTGTCCATCATTTTGTACCGACAGACGAACTGGTTCGATAATTAATATTCCCCTTTTCATCAATTCTGTAAGAGTTAAGTCCTTCTGAATAATCAGAATATCCAGATTCATTTCTCCCCTTTGAATAGAAGATATAATAATTTCTCGCGAATTTGTCAGTCTAAGCAGCAGACAATATACTTTGATATTATTGATTATTTTTTGATTTAAAGAATCATCCCATCTTAATTGGAAACATAAATACCTTTTTAAGAAGAAATCAAGCTCTACTTCCGTATTACTTTTGTATTGCTTTTTCTTTCTATGCTTTTTCATGCCCAACCCCGCGTAATTTTCTTCAACATCTGTTTCTTGATTTATGAAAACTGATCCAAGATCCGCTTGATCCTCGAATTGGTTTTCTTCGTCGTTTTGATTCTCGAATTCAATTGATTTTTTTTCATTTAATGATAATGATATAAAAAGATCGTTATTTTTTTTTCTGTTGCTTTTTTGATTTTCACTAACCTTTTCATTTCTATTCAAATTTACAAGAAGTAATTGGATTGGTATCACCCATGGTTTTATCTTATATTTATGTGCGTTGTAAAGTATTACAAATTGTGGAAAGAACCAAAGTTCCAAATTCGATATGGGACAATTTAGTACTTCTTCATTCATTCCCATCCAGTCCAAAAGTTTTTTGGGGGGCTTGTATGAGTGGATTTCTTGATCTTGGCGAATTGTAATAAAAAAAAGACCTTTCTTATCCATTTTATCAATTATTTTTATTTTGGTCCCGGTCTTAGTATTTTTTTTATATTTGGTTCCGGTATTGACCCAAGACTCAATATCGATTTTCTTTCTAAGACAAAAATGGAGAATTCGCCAATCAAAATATTTTCTATCTAGGTTTTTCTCCATCTCTATAATATTATTTTCTGTTAGATAATTATTGATAGGGATACCTCCCAACATATCAAAAAATTTTCTTTTATCTATATTGTAATTATAAAAAATATCGTGCTTATTTTTTTTTTGTAATGGTGTTCCACAAATATATGAGTCTTTCTTACCTTCCCAATCAATGGATTTAGATGCTAAACGATTATATCTATAATTTTTTTTTAAATTCTCTTTTTGACGTGGTAATGCGTCCGCCTCAAAATCATTTTGTTTTGCGTAATGAATTAATGGTTCTTTTTCATATGAATTCCATTTTTTTAAATCCTTATTTTGAAGCATACAGCGCTGATTGATTTTATTTCGCCATTCTTGGGGTATTAATTTAGACCATCTAATCTGAGATAAGTCGTATTTATATTGATAATGGCCCCTTAACCAGTTTTTCCATTGATTCATTACAGAATTTATAAAAGTTGGATCTTTAAATTTGGAATGAAATAACCCTAGGTTTCCAAAATAATCTTTTATTTCATTTTTAAGAAAAAGGGATGCTCCATGATATTGAAGTATAGATTTTAACTCATACAAGTTAATAAGGTGAATTTGTGATAATTTGTAAAATACATACGCCTGCGATAAGGAAGATACATTACAAAAAATTGTTGAATTTTTATTAACAACATTAATATTATTAAGTGGCTTTTTTATAATCGAAACCAGATTGAAATTTTTGGGGTTGTTTTTACCAATTTTTTTGTTACTTCCTTTAGGATTGGAAATGTATTTATTAAAAATTTTTCTTCTTGATTCAAGAAAAAGTTGTACATTGATTCTCGGAATATTAATAAGCCATAGCAAGATCTCTATGTATATCCTTTCAACCCAAAAATTTATAAAAATTTTGGATTTACGGACTAATCGAACATTTTTTCTTTTTAATATTTGCGAAATATTTTTTGATGATTTTAATTTAAATCTTTTAGTATTATAACTTATTTTGTTAGAACTAATATTTATCTCTGAGGTTATAATTTTTTTTTTGCTTTCCTTTGTAATTTTTTCTATTTGATTTATGATTGTGTTGGTTTGAGCAGTCAAATCTTTCAAATCTTTCATTTTTTTTTCTGTCAGTGAATAATTTGTCCAATCCATAGATTGAATTGGGGAGGACAATGTATAAATCCTTCGATTATTGATTATTGAATCTTTTTCTTTTTTAGTTTCATTCAATTCATATACTTCTTCTCTAAATCCAAATAATCGAATTGCTTTTTTTTTTGATTTTGAAAGTTTGTTTATTATTTCTTTTAGGAAAAAAATGCTTTTGATGATCCAGTTTTTTCTTTTTTTTGATAAGTTTAGAAATTTTTTTTTTTTCAACTTTCGAATTGTTTTTTCAAGTTTTTTAAAGATAGGTTCAAAAAGTGAAAATTGTTTTCGAGGAGAACCAAAAGGCAGTTCTGCTTCCATTCCCCAAACAGTTAAAAAACAAAAATCATTTTTTTGCCCTTTCTTTTTCATTGGACTTTTAAGAGAGATTTTTGGCTTAGATCTACGCCAAGGTTTTAAACGAAACGGAAATAAGATCTTTATTTGAATCCCGTCCGTTAACCAATTTTTGGGGAATTCCGTTTCGGATAGTTGAACTCCATTATAGGTACATTTAACATGCATTTCTTTATTCCAATCCTTGAAATCCTCGGACCATTCGGGAAATTGAAATAATAGTATACGAATGATGTTTTTAGTTATTATTAATACGGGTAATAGAATATATTTTCTAAGAATCGATTGAGTTACTAAAACACAACTTCTTATTACTTGAGCAAAAAGAATGCTATCCCATGCTTCGGCTATTTCTATCCGAGCTTTTTCCTCTCTTTTGCCTTCTTCTCTTTTGTTTTCTTCTTTTTTTGCACTTTCTTTTGTTTTTTCGTCTGGATAAGTAGAGTCCGATATCACAAATTCTTCATTTTTACACATCCAATTGATAAATAGAATTTTGATCGGTTCGAAAATATCAAAAGAAAAAAAAAGATATTTGTCTATTCTGTCCAAAAAAAGGGGAGAATGCGCGTTTGCTTGAAAGAGTTTCCAAATTGTGGTTTTGCGTCTTTGCGCTCTCATGGAGCCTTTTATTATGTCTCGACGAAAGTCCGATTGTTGTGAATAACGTATCAAAGCCACTTCGTCAGCTTGATCAGAATTTGTTGTATCTTTGGTATTATTATAACTATTATAACTATCAAAATCTTGTTGATTATCAGTAAAAATCACTACACGTTTTGCTCTTCGTGACCGAATTTCATGATCCTCTGCCATGTTTCCTTCATTTTCGCCTTCTTGTTGTTCCAAATCGTCGATTAATTTGTATGACCATCGAGGGACTGATTTACCTATTTCTTTTAGTCCAGTAGATTTTTTTCTAATAGTTTTCTTGCTGGGAGTTGTTATAATCGTATCGAATAATAATTTTAAAATTATTATTCGATCTTTTAAATCCATTTTTTCTTCTTTATGGTCTGAAAATAAAGAAGGTTCCTTAAAATTGAAACTTAATGTTGATTTTCCAACAAATTCATTAATTAAGTTCAAGAAATAACCAATTTCGGGTGAAAAGGATTTTCGATTCATTTTTGGTTCAAATTCTTGTTCTTGATAATTCGTAATAATAAGGAAAAGGTGAATTTTATTTATCCCAATAATCTTTAGGTAATTTTTTGTGTTTATGGAAGTTTCATTTATGATTGAGGGTGAAAAAAAGTTTTTGATTCTTCCACGATAAGGACCACTCAATAAAGGATCATATTTTTTAGGTAAGTATTCTTTTTTAGCTTTATCATTACATAATCGAATCCTTTTTTCGA